ATGACGGAAAAGATTTTTGTCCAAACACTAATTGGTCGTGTATTAGCAGACGATATATATATTGGTCTACGATGCATTGCCACTCGAAATAAAGATATTGGAATTGGACTTGTTAATCGATTCATAACCTTTCGAGCACACCCAATATATATTCGAACCCCTTTTACTTGCAGGAGTACATCTTGGATCTGTCAATTATGTTATGGCCGGAGTCCTACTCATGGTGACCTGGTCGAGTTGGGAGAAGCCGTAGGCATTATTGCGGGTCAATCAATCGGAGAACCGGGAACTCAATTAACATTAAGAACTTTTCATACCGGCGGAGTATTCACGGGTGGTACTGCCGAACATGTACGAGCTCCTTCTAATGGAAAAATAAGATTTGATGAGGATTTGGTTCATCCCACACGTACCCGTCATGGGCATCCTGCTTTTCTATGTTTTATAGACTTGTATGTAACTATTGAGAGTCGAGATATTCTACATAATGTGAATATTCCAACAAAAAGTTTGATTTTAGTTCAAAATGATCAATATGTAGAATCAGAACAAGTGATTGCCGAGATTCGTGCCGGAACGTCCACTTTTCATTTTAAAGAGAGGGTTCAAAAACATATTTATTCTGAGTCAGAAGGAGAAATGCACTGGAGTACTGATGGCTATCATGCGCCCGAATATCCATATAGTAATGTTCATCTATTACCAAAAACAAGTCATTTATGGATATTAGCAGGAGGTCTATGTAGATCCAATATAGTGTCTTTTTCACTCCACAAGGATCAAGATCAAATGAATGCTAATTCTTTTTCTTCTTTTTCTCTCGAAGAAAGATATATCTTTGATCTCTCACTTACTAATGATCAAGTAAGACATAAATTGTTGGATACTTTTGGTAAAAAAAATAGGGAAATTCTTGACTATTCAAAATCTTATCGAATCATATCCAAGGGTCATTGGAATCTCATAGAGCCTTCTACTTATATTCGTCAAGAAAATCCCTTGGCGAAAAAGCGAAGAAATAGATTCGTGATTCCCTTACAATATGATCAAGAACAAGAAAATAAACTAATACCCTGTTTTGGTATTTCGATTAAAATACCTAGAAATGGTATTTTACGTAGAAATAGTATTCTTGCTTATTTTGATGATCCGCGATATGGAAGAAGCAGTTCGGGAATTACTAAATATGGGATTGTCGAAGTAGATTCAATCGTAAAAAAAGAGGATTTGATTGAGTATCGAGGAACAAAAGAATTTCGTCCAAAATACCAAATGCAAATGAAAGTAAATCGATTCTTTTTCATTCCCGAGGAAGTGCATATCTTACCCGGATCTTCGCTCATAACGGTCCGGAACAATAGTATCATTGGAGTAGATACACGACTTGCTTTAAATAGAAATACAAGAAGTCGAGTAGGTGGATTAGTCCGAGTGGAGAGAAAAAAAAAGAGTATGGAACTGAAAATATTTTCTGGAGATATTCATTTTTCTGGAGAGGTGGATAAAATATCTAGGCACAGTGGCATTTTGATACCACCAGGAATGGGAAAAAAGAATTCTAAAGGATCAAAAAAATTGAGAAATTGGATCTATGTCCAACGCATTGCATCTACCAAAAAAAAGTATTTTGTTTTGGTTCGGCCCGTAATCACATATGAAATAGCTGATGGGATAAATTTAGCAACACTTTTCTCTCAGGATCTCTTGCAGGAAAAAGATAATGTCCAACTTCGAATTGTCAATTATATACTTTATGGAAATGGCAAGTCAATTCGAGGAATTTCTCACACAAGTATTCAATTAGTTCGGGCTTGCTTAGTATTAACTTGGGACCAAGAAAAAAAGAGTTCTATAGAAGAGGTTCATGCTTCTTTTGTTGAAATAAGGGCAAATGATCTGCTTCGTGATTTCATCCGAATTGAGTTAGTAAAGTCCACTATTTCGTATACCGAAAAAAGGTATGATATGGCAGGTTCAAGATTGATTTCCAATAATGAATTAGATCGTATTCTTAGAAATCCTTTTGATTCCAAGGTGAAGATTCGATCATTTCCCCAACATAAGGGAACTCTTGGTACGTTGTTGAATCGAAATAAGGAATGCCAATCTTTCATAATTTTGTCATCATCCAATTGTTCTCAAATTGGCCCCTTCAATACTTCGAGATATAATAATGCGACAAAAGAATCGGATCCCATGACTCTAATTAGGGATTTGTTGGGTCCTTTAGGTACTATCGTGCCTAAAATAGTAAATTTTTGTTCATCTTACTATTTAAGAACTTATAATCAAGTCTTTTTAAAGAAAGATTTTTTACTTGAAAATTTTCAACAGACTTTCCAAGTGCTTCAAGTACTTCCATTTCAATACTGTTTCCTAGATGAAAATAGTAGGATTTATAATCCCGATCCATACAGTAACATCGTTTGGAATTCATTCCGTTTGAATTGGTATTCTCTCCATCACGATTCTTGTGAAGAGGCATGGACAATAATTAGCCTCGGACAATTCCTTTGTGAAAATGTATGTCTATTGAAATACGGATCACGCATAAAAAAATCTGGTCAAATTTTCATTGTTCATGTTGACTCTTTAGTTATAAGATCAGCTAAGCCCTATTTGGTCACTCCAGGAGCAACTGTCCATGGCCATTATGGGGAAACCTTTTATGAAGGAGATACATTAATTACATTTATATATGAAAAATCGAGATCTGGTGACATAACACAAGGTCTTCCAAAAGTGGAACAAATCTTAGAAGTTCGTTCAATTGATTCAATATCGATGAACCTCGAAAGAAGAATTGAAGGTTGGGACGAACGTATCCGAAGGATTCTTGGGATCCCCTGGGGATTCTTGATTGGAGCTGAACTAACCATAGCCCAAAGTCGTATTTCTTTGGTTAATAAGATCCAAAAGGTTTATCGATCCCAGGGGGTACAGATCCATAATAGACATTTAGAGATTATTGTACGTCAAGTAACATCAAGAGTTTTGGTTTCAGAAGATGGAATGTCTAATGTTTTTTTACCTGGGGAATTTATTGGATTGTTGCGAGCAGAGCGAGCAGGGCGCGTTTTGGACGAAGCGATCTGTTATCGGGCAATCTTATTGGGAATAACGAAGTCATCTCTGAATACTCAAAGTTTCATATCTGAAGCGAGTTTTCAAGAAACTGCTCGAGTTTTAGCAAAAGCTGCTCTACGAGGTCGTATTGATTGGTTGAAAGGCCTGAAAGAGAACGTTGTTCTGGGGGGGATTATACCGGTTGGTACCGGATTCAACAAATTAGTACATCGTTCAAAGCAAGACAAAAACATTTATTTGAAAATCAAAAGGAATAATCTATTCGAGTTGGAAATGAGAGATATTTTGTTACACCATAATAGAGAATTATTTTGTTCTTGTGCCCCAAACACTTTCCATGAGACATCAGACCAATCGTTTACGTAATGTAATTTTCTAATTCCTAACAAGAGGTTCATTCTTTTTACTTTAACTCTCTGGTGCGATTCTGGATTTCGTAATCAATGAAATAAAAATTAAAGAATGAAATTCATGGTTTGGGTCGTAGATCAATGTTCAATCCTGGTAGAAGGTTCCGTCGGAACAATTATTTATTTCACAGGGTACTGAATCTCTTTGAAAAAAAGAATAAAAAGATAAAGTGTGGGAAAATGGGAAGACGATATTGGAACATCAATTTGGAAGAAATGATGGAAGCGGGAGTTCATTTTGGTCATGGTACTAATAAATGGAATCCTAGAATGGCTCCTTACATTTCTGCAAAGCGTAAAGGTATTCATATTACAAATCTTACTATAACTGCTCGTTTTTTATCAGAAGCCTGCAATTTAGTTTTTGATGCAGCAAGTAGGGGAAAAAAATTCTTAATCGTTGGCACCAAAAAGAAAGCAGCGGATTTAGTAGCATCAGCAGCAATAAGGGCTCGATGTCATTATGTTAATAAAAAATGGCTTGGTGGTATGTTAACGAATTGGTCTACTACAGAAACAAGACTTCAGAAGTTCAGGGACTTAAGAGCAGAACAAAAGATAGGGAAACTCAATCGTTTTCCCAAAGGAGATGCAGCAATGTTGAAGAGAAAGTTATCTACCTTGCAAGCATATCTGGGTGGGATCAAATATATGACGGGATTGCCCGATATTGTAATTATCGTTGATCAGCAAGAAGAATATACGGTTCTTCAAGAATGTGTCATTTTGGGTATTCCGACAATTTGTTTAATCGATACAAATTGTGACCCAGATCTTGCAGATATTTCTATTCCGGCCAACGATGATGCTATAGCTTCGATTCGATTGATTCTTACCAAATTAGTATCTGCAATTTGCGAGGGCCGTTCTAGTTATATAAAAAATGGTTGATTATCTTATCATTACTCTTATCATTAAGAAGAATAAAGAAGAAGATTAGTTTGTTTTTGGTGAACTCTCTTTGATTGTTACTATTTGTATTTGCATCTTTTGGAGTTTGAACTATGTTTTGACTATCGAAGAATATTTAAAAGATAAAATGATTGGTATTTTTTTTATGTGATTTATCGGTATCCGAAAGATACGATTCCTAACTTAAATTCAGGAATAAACATAGATGAATTGAGAAAGAGATGGTTGAATCAAAATAATTACTTTTTTGAAGTTTGACTTCTGTTAGAGGACAATATGAATGTTATACCATGTTCCGTTAAAACACTCAAAGGGTTATACGATATATCAGGTGTAGAAGTAGGCCAACATTTATATTGGCAAATAGGAGGTTTACAAATACATGCCCAAGTACTTATCACTTCTTGGGTTGTAATTGCTATCTTATTAGGTTCAATCATCATAGCTGTTCGGAATCCACAAACCATTCCGACTAATGGTCAGAATTTCTTCGAATATGTCCTTGAATTTATTCAAGACTTGAGCAAAACTCAGATTGGAGAGGAGTATGGTCCTTGGGTTCCTTTTATAGGAACGATGTTCCTATTTATTTTTGTTTCTAACTGGTCGGGTGCTCTTTTACCTTGGAAAATCATAAAGTTACCTCATGGGGAGTTAGCTGCGCCCACGAATGATATAAATACTACTGTTGCTTTAGCTTTACCCACGTCAGTGGCATATTTCTATGCAGGTCTTAGAAAAAAAGGATTGGGATATTTCGGTAAATACATTCAACCAACTCCAATACTTTTACCAATTAATATTCTAGAAGATTTCACAAAACCTTTATCTCTTAGTTTTCGACTTTTCGGGAATATATTGGCTGATGAATTAGTGGTTGTTGTTCTTGTTTCTTTAGTGCCTTCAGTAGTTCCTATACCTGTCATGTTTCTTGGATTATTTACAAGTGGTATTCAAGCTCTTATTTTTGCAACTTTGGCTGCGGCTTATATAGGTGAATCCATGGAGGGTCATCATTGACTCACTCTTGAAATAGTCTTTTTTGAAGCTTATCCCAATTCAAGCAATGCGGGGGTTTCGATATAATCCACTGGGTTGGAGAAGAAGATGCAAATAGCTACATGTATGTATATATGAAGAAAGATAGATGATATTGCAGAACTTGGAAGAGAAAGAAGAGTTGGGGATACTACTACATATATGTATATGTAATACTTATGAGTATCAATCCTTGTGTATGTTTCTAAGAATGGTTACAGAATACGATTTAATAGAATAAAAAGTAAAAAGTGCAGGTGATTTACGTTATGGAAGAATAAAAATGGAAGAAGAAAAGTATATGTTATTTACTAGTGAGATAGTAATTACCCCTATCTCTTTTTTTTCTAGCCCACTGCATTTAGATGGATTCCCATATTAGTCCTTTTTCTATTTTGTCTGTTATTGTGAATTGAATGAAAGAGAAATAATAGAATAGTTTCTAAACAAGAAAACGCAATGACTAAAACCGTATACATATCTATTTACATAAGGTAGAAAGGAAAAACGGTATATCGAAGTAGTTCTGACAATTCAGTAATATTCTGAATTCCATTTGGAGCTTTTAGCTACTTCGACCCGATATATTTTAGTGAGAAAGATCAAAAAATAAAAAAGAAATGTAGTAAAAGTAAAGTAAATAGTAAAAGTAGAAGTAGAAAAAGAAGTAGATTAAGTACTCATTCATTGGTTGCTTGTATCATTAACCATTTCTTTTTTTGGTGCGAGGAACTTACCATGAATCCACTTATTTCTGCTGCTTCCGTTATTGCTGCTGGATTGGCTGTAGGGCTTGCTTCTATCGGACCTGGGGTTGGTCAAGGTACTGCTGCGGGCCAAGCCGTAGAAGGTATTGCGAGACAACCAGAAGCAGAGGGAAAAATACGAGGTACTTTATTGCTTAGTCTGGCTTTTATGGAAGCTTTAACAATTTATGGACTGGTCGTGGCATTAGCTATTTTATTTGCAAATCCTTTTGTTTAATGTTTCATTTCATCGTAGAATAAAAATGTAAAAAAAAAAAAAGAAGAAAAACATAACCATAACTAAGAAATTTGAGAATTCTCAAATTCCATTAAGAATAATAAGCGGAGTGATACAAAAAGAACTCTGTTCTTTGTTAGTCCTATCTATAAGGGGAGAGCATATGAAAAATATAACCAATTCTTTTGTTTCCGTGGGGCACTGGCCATCCGCTGGGAGTTTCGAGTTTAATACCGATATTTTAGCAACAAATCCAATAAATCTAAGTGTAGTGCTGGGTGTATTGATTTTTTTTGGAAAGGGAGTGTGTGCGAGTTGTGTATTTCAAGAATAGGTTGGATTTCACCGGCTGCACTTTCTTTATATTTATGTATTCTTTTTTATAGCAGAAATAGGAACAAAAGGTGCAAAATCTCGACGAATTACTTCGGAATTGGATTTCATTCAGAAATCTCATATGTAAGAACTATAGCATTTCGTGACTAATTGGTAAATGAACTTTGATTTTCTTCTCTATCAACCAATAATGTTGAGATCTTTTACATGGTTAAAGATAAATTGTTTGAAGTCCAGGCACAGCATAGCATGGTACTCTTTCTACCACTACGTTAGTACCAAAAAGGTTTAAAAATGATAAAAAAGGAATAATTGGGAATTTATCCGATGTAGAACACTCATATGGATAAAATTATTTGAACCATTAACTGGAAAGACGGAACCCCCTTTTTTATCCACTGCCGAATCGACGACCTATGTATTGTATTTGTATAAAAAAGAGAATTTTTTGGATGAAAAAAATCGAAATCTCATTCTAATAATAATGAGAATGAAGTAATGAAGTTCAGAATTCTATTAAATTCTATTTATATTCTTTCTTCTTTAAAATCTTTTTTTTTCTTTTTGTAAATTGGAAATAAGTTGTAAATAAAGAACAAATAAAGAAACAACTTTGCTGACAATTTATTCTTTTTTGTCTGGTCTAAAGAGTCCTCTTAAGATTATGATGTTAGATCAGTTTCGATATTTCGATATCTTTTCATACGAACAGAAAAGAGAGGATAGGCTCATT